AGCTTGGATTATTGAAGAAGGAAATGAAAAGGAGGTATCCGCAACAACTGGTTTTATTGCGGGACAGCTCATGATGTTCATATCGATCTATTATGCGCCTCTGCATCTAGCATTAAGTAGACCTCATACAATAACTGTCCTAGTTATACCGTATCTTTTGTTTCATTTCTTCTGGAACAATCATAAAAACTTTTTTGATTATAGATCTACTCACAGAAATTCAATGCGTAATCTCAGCATTCAGTGTGTATTCCTTAATAATCTAATTATTCAATTATTTAACCATTTTATTTTACCAAGTTCCACGTTAGCCAGATTAGTCAACATTTATATGTTTCGATGCAACAACAAGATTTTATTTTTAACAAGTAGTTTTGTTGGTTGGTTAATAGGTCACATTTTATTCATGAAATGGGTTGGATTGGTATTGTTCTGGATACGGAAAAATCGTTCTATTCGATCTAATAAGTATCTTGTGTCAGAATTGAGAAATTATATGGGTCGAATCTTTAGTATCCTCTTATTTATCACCTGTGTTTACTATTTAGGCAAAATGCCGTCACCTATTGTCACTAAGAAACTGAAAAATAAAGAAATCTCAGAAACGGAAGAAGAGGGAAAAAGAAAGGAAGAAAGCGATGTAGAAATAACTTATGAAATGAAGGAGACTGAACAAGAACAAGAAGAATATACCGAAGAAAAACCTTCCTTTTCTTCCGAACAAAAGGAAGATATGGACAAAATAGATGAAACGGAAGAAATCCGAGTGAATGGAAAGGAAAAAACAAAGGATGAATTTCACTTTCAAGAGGCATACTATCAAGATAGCCCGGTTTACGAAGATTCTGATCTGGAGACCCATCAAGAGAATTGGGAATTGGGAAGACTGAAAGAAGAGAAAAATAAAAGATTGTGGGTTGAAAAAACTTTTGTCACTTTTTTTTTTGATTATAAGCGATGGAATCGTCCATTACGATATATAAAAAATGATAATTTAGAAAATGCTTTACGCAATGAAATGTCACAATTTTTTTTCTTTACATGTACAAGTGATGGTAAACAAATAATATCCTTTACATATCCGCCCAGTTTATCAACTTTTTCGGAAATGCTAGAACGAAGAATTTCTTTGTACATAATAGAAAAACTATATGACGAAGATCTTTATAATTCTTGGATTCATGCTAATGAAAAAAAAAAGTGCAATTTGAACAATGAATTGAGAAGCCGAATCCAAGTTATAGAAAAAAATGAGAGATCCTCTAGCCTGGATATGCTTGAAAAAAAAACCATATTATGTGATGATGAAAAAAAAAAGAAATGCTTACCAAAAGCTTATGATCCTTTTTTCAACGGACCATATCGAGGAACGAGAAAAGAATTAGATTCACGTGCAATCATGAATATTTATACAGATACAGAAGATTTAGTAGAATTTTTTTTTATAAATAAGATTCATGATCTACTTCTTAATGATTCCGTAGAACTTCACCGTCAATCATTTTTGAATTCTACAGAAGAAAAAGGAATTGATTCAGAAAGTGAATCAAAATATTTTCAATTTTTATTTGATATAATTACAACACATACAAAAGATCAAAAAATAATGAAAAAGAAATCTATTGGAATTAAAAAAGAAGAAATCAGTAAAAAGGTTTCTCGATGGTCATACAAATTAATCGATAAATTGAGAAAAGAGGAAGAAGAAAATGAAGAAGATTTTGAGGAAGAATATTATGAGATTCATTCAAGAAGAGCCAAACGTGTGATAATTTATAACGATAATGATCAGAATACTAGTAACAATGATAAAAAGGATGATCAAATGGAAGAGGAAGAGGTGGCTTTGATACGTTACTCACAACAATCGGATTTTCGTCGCAATCTAATCAAAGGATCCATGCGCGCTCAAAGACGTAAAACAGTTATTTGGAACCTCTTTCAAGTAAATGTACATTCTCCTCTTTTTTTGGATCGTTTAGACAAAACATCTTTTTTTTCGTTTTTTGATATCAACGAAATTAAGAATCTAATTTTTAGGAATTGGATGGGGAGAGAACAAGAATCAGAATTAAAAATTTCCTATTTTGAAAATGAAGATAAAAAAGATAAAAATGAACAGATAGAAATATCAGAAGCTTGGGATACCTTTATATTGACTCAAGTAATAAGAGGTTTGATGTTAGTAACCCAATCTTTTCTTAGAAAATACATTATATTGCCTTCATTAATAATAGCCAAAAATCTTTTCCGTATGTTATTATTTCAAATTCCCGAGTGGAACGAGGATTTTAAGGAATGGAATAGAGAAATCCATATTAAATGCACCTATAATGGTGTTCAATTATCAGAAACAGAATTTCCCCAAGCTTGGTTAATAGACGGTATTCAGATAAAGATTTTATATCCTTTCTGTCTAAAACCTTGGAGAAAATCTAGGGAACGATCTCATCATAGAGAGATAATGAAAAAAAAAGAAAAAAAAACAAATTTTTGTTTTTTAACAGTCTGGGGAATGGAAGCGGAACTTCCCTTTGGTTCTCCTCGAAAACGACCTTTCTTTTTTGAACCTATTTATAAAGAACTTCAAAAAAGAAAAAAAAAAGGAGTCATCCAAATAGTTCGAATTATCAACCTAATAATGAAAAAACTGGATAAAGTAAATCTCAATTTATTATTTGAAGTGAGGAAAGAAAAAGTATATGAACCAAACGAAAATAAAAAAGATTTAAAAAGAAATATTCCTAGCGAATCATCCGTTCTAAATCAAACGATAAATTGGTTCAATTATTCACTAATAGAAAGAAGAATGAAAGATCTTTCTGATAAGACAATTCAAATAAGGAATCAAATTGATGGAACTGCAAAAGACAAGAAAAAAAAAAAAATAGTTATAATTTATGATAATAAAAGATCGGGATTACAGAAGCATATTTGGAAAATATTAAAAAGGAAAAATATCCGATTAATGCGTAAATCACACTACTTTATAAAATCATTCATTGAAAAAATATACATAGATCTTTTTTTATATACCATTACCATTTCTAAGATCAATACACAACTTTTCTTTGAATCAACAAAAAAGATCTTTAATAAATCCATTTACAACAATGGAATAAATAAAGAACAAGAAGGAATTGATGAAAGAAATCAAAATACAATGAATTTTCTTTTAACTATAAAAAAATTGTTTTCAAATATTGATAATACTAAGACTAGCAATAAAAATTCCAATACTTATTGGAACTTATCTTCCCTATCCCAAGCATATGTTTTTTACAAAATATCACAAAACCAATTACTTAATAAGTATCAATTGAGACCTGTACTTCAATATCAAGGGAGCTATCCTTTTTTTAAGGATAATTTAAAAGACTATTATATGATACACGGAATATTTAATTCTAAATCAAGACATAAGCAAATTAATACGTTTGTAATGAACGAATGGAAAAACTGGTTAAAAAGTTATTATCAATACGATTTATCTAAAAAAAAAAAGTATCAATTAGTATTAGTACCTAAAGAATGGAGAAATAGAATTGATAAACATCGTATGATTCAAAATAAGGAATCAAACCAATTGGATTTCTATAAAAAATACCGATTCATTTATTCCATGAAAGAAAATGACTATACAGAGAATTCATTTATGAAGAAAAAGGATAAATGGAAAAAACATTACAGATATGATATTTTATCATATAAATACATAAGCCTCCCTAATTTATACATTTCTGAATCAACATTAGAAAAAAACGGGGACCAGGAAATTAAATATCATTTCAATACATCGAAACCTGAATCATTTTATGTATTGGTAAGTATACCTAGTAATGATTATCTAGAAAAATTAGAAAAAGGATTTCTTATTGATAGGAAGACTCATTTGGATAGAAAATATTTTGATTGTAGAGTTCTTCCTCTTTGTTTTATAAATAATATTGAGAATAATATAGAGATCTGGACCAATGCACATATTGGCATCAAGATTCAGAAAAATACTAAGACTGAAATTAATAATTTCAACAAAATGGAAAAAAAAGATCTTTTTTTTCCTACAATTCATCAAGAGAGCAAAACATGCAATTTCGTTTTTGATTACATGGGAATGAATAAAAAAAGGTTCTATGATAATGATATCGCATCCAATCATGATACTATATCCAATCTAGAAACTTGGTTCTTCCCAGAATTTGTACTACTTTTTGATGTCTATAAAATTCAACCTTGGATCATCCCAATCAAATCACTCTTTTTTCATTTTTCTATAAATGAAAAAAGAAAAAAAATTAACGTAAAATCATCTAAGAAAAAAAAATATCTTGAATTAGTAAATTCCAAGCAGGAAGAAAACCAACAACAGGTCCAAAGAAATCTTCTACTAAACCAAAAGAATAAAAAAGCTGTTGAAGAAGATTACGCAAGCTTAGAAATAAAAAAAGGTATAAAAAAAAAACAATATAAGAGCAAGAATGAAATGGAACTAGATTTTTTTTTGAGAAAATATTTACTTTTTCAACTAAGATGGGTTGATCATTTGAATAATAAAGTAATGAAAAATATAAGGGTATATTGTCTTCTACTTAGACTGATAAATGCAAAAGAAATTGCTATATCTTCGATTCAAAGAGGTGAAATAAATCTAGATGAAATGTTGATTCAAAGGGACCTAGTTCTTGCAGAATTGATAAGAAAGGGAATATTTATTATTGAACCAATTTATCTATCTATACGAAGGGACGGAAAATCTATTATATATCAAACTATGGATATTTCATCAGTCGATAATAAGAAGTACCAAACAACTAAAAAATACAAAAAAAAAAGAATTGAGAAAGGGGTTTTTGAAAAATCCATTGCACGACACAGCAACATATTTTTAAGTGGAGACAAAAATCATTATGATTTACTTGTTCCTGAAAATATTCTATCCCCCAGACGTCGTAGAGAATTTCGAATTCGAATTTGTTTAAATTCCCGGAATTTTCATGTTGTGGATAGAAATCCAAGATTTTGCAATGAAAATAAAATAAGAAACTGTGGGCAATTTTTGAATGAGAACAAACATATTAATACAGATAGAAAAAATTTCATTAAATTCAAATTGTTTCTTTGGCCCAATTATAGATTAGAAGATTTAGCTTGTATGAATCGCTATTGGTTTGATGCCAATAACAGCAGTCGTTTCAGTATGTCAAGAATACATATGTATTAACAATTAGGAATCAATTCAATTCCAATGAAAAAGAATTTATAGTGGATTTCCTACATATCATCTAACATATTTGGTAGATGAGAAAGAGAAAGCCAAAACATATACACTATATAGTAACATATACACTATATAGTAACATATACACTATGTAGTAATACTATAATACATAATTAATAATACATAATTAATACATAATGCTGATTTCATAGTATATCAACTTTCATTAGGAAGAGTGGAATTTATTTAAGTAAAAAGAACAAAGAAATTGTTCTATTTCGCGAATACATATATGTTTTGTATATTTTGATTAAAATATACAAAACATAAACCACATAAATGAAAAAAAAAGAGTATATGAATAGAATCCAATTTTGATGTATACTAGATAAAAAGAGAAAAATAACTGGCATAATAAATATTCTTTATTATTATTTTTTTTATTTTATTTTTCTTGATCGGTAAAATTCACAGAAAATACAGAAAATAAAGATACAAATTTTCATTTATGGTCAAAAAAAATTTATTCATCTCAGTTATTACACAAGAAGAAAAAGAAGAAAATAGTGGATCTGTTGAATTTCAAGTATTCCATTTCACCAGTAAGATACGAAGACTTACTTCACATTTAGAATTGCACAAAAGAGATTTTTTATCACAAAGGGGTCTACGAATAATTCTAGGAAAACGTCAACGATTATTGACTTATTTGTCAAAGAAAAATAAAGTGCGTTATAAGAAATTAATGGATCAATTAAATATTCGGGAACCAAAAATTTCTTAATTAATTTTGAATTTCTTATTATTATTCTTGTTCTTTTTTATTTTTTCATTATTTTTTTCTTAGTTCAGTTATTCTTTGTTTAGATTTTTCATTTTAATAAATTAATGAAATAATGAATTAAGGAAAAAATATGAGCCACAAGGTACATTGGACAAAGTTTCATAATTACCTTATCCCATAAAAATCATTTACCTGTAACTATTCAATATCTTTAGTAATATTTCTGGAATCAGTTCTTATATTAGGAGGTCTGGGAATAGTATTACTTACCAATCCCATTGATTCTGCCTTTTCATTGGTATTGGTTCTTCTTTTTTGTATATCCTTAATTCTATATTTTTTTGAATTCCTATTTTGTAGCTGCCACGCAGTTCCTTATTTGTGGGAACCATAAATGTATTAATCATATTTGCTGTGCTGTTTATGAACGGTTCAGAATATTCCAATGATTCCTATTTGCGGACCTTTGGAGATAGGATCACTTCATTGGTTTGTACAAGTTTTTTTTTCATTGAATAACTACTCTCCCAAATACGTTATGGTACGGAATTTTTTGGACTACAAGATCAAATCAGATTATAGAACAGGATTTCTTCATAAGTAATGTTCAACAAATTGGGATTCTTTTATCCATTTATCCAATCCTTTTACTTTCTTTGATAGGTGCAATTACTATGGCCCATCAATAATCTAATATAAAATAATCTAATATAATAAGAAAGAAGAACTTCTTTTTTTTTATTGAAAGAATGAAAATGGATTTAATCTCTTTTTTTCTCAATCTACTGTGAATATATTCTTTTGTTCTGTAATTCTTCTATTCTAGTCAACTTAATAGGTTTCATTTTTGTTCATATTTCAATGAATTGAGAGAGATGAGGAATTTATCAATAATGTTAGAACATGTATTTCTTCTAAGTGTTTATTTCTTTTCTTTCTTCTCTTTTTTCATTTTCATATAGATTTATGATTGAGATTTAGAGTTACTAATCTCTTCTATCACTAACCTAATAACAAACGTATTAATTGGATATTGATATAGGATATATCAATATCCAATTAATTCTATTTCTATCTATCTATAGAATTATTCTACCTATATACTAGAATCTTTCTATATTCTATATCTATATACATTCTATATACATATAGTAAAATTAACATGAATTGAATTCGTAAACTTATATTTCATGGTTATTGAAATGGAAATCAAAGTATCTTGGTCCTTTCTAATAAACAGATTAAAAAATATATTGATTCTTAAAATTTTGATAAATCATTGATTCATCTGGTGTCTACAATAGAAAATATATAATTATTTCATTTTCTTATTTTACCAGATTGAAAATTTTTTGTGTTCAAAACTGGAATTTATAGACCCAATGTCACATTCAGTAAAGATTTATGATACATGTATAGGATGTACCCAATGTGTTCGAGCTTGCCCCACGGATGTATTGGAAATGATACCTTGGAACGGATGTAAAGCTAAGCAAATTGCTTCTGCGCCAAGAACCGAAGATTGTGTAGGTTGTAAAAGATGTGAATCCGCTTGTCCAACGGATTTTTTGAGTGTCCGTGTTTATTTATGGCATGAAACAACTCGCAGCATGGGTCTTTCTTATTGATATGTGACAAAAAACTCCACTTGAATCATTTGATTCCTCTTTACCAACAAAAGCCCGTATTCGAGAAAAGAGAATATATTCTTCTTCTCCCGAGCACGGGCTTTTCTGGTATAATCTTATCTTTTCTTTATCACGAGTTATTTTCCTTGGTTAACAATACTTTTTGTTTTGCCCATATTTGCGGATTCTTCAATTATCTTTTTCACTCATAGGAGAAATAAGGTGTATAGGTGGTATACTCTATATATATTCTAGAGTTCCTTCTAATGATCTATTTATTTTGTTATCATTTTCCAATTGGACGATCCGATCCATTAACTCAATCCAAGAAGGATTCTAAATGGATCAATCTTTTTTATTTTCAATGGAGACTGAAAACCGATGGACTTTCCATAGGACCCTTTTTACTGACAGGATTTAGAACTACTTTAGTAGCTTGGCCAATTACTCAAAATCCGCAATTTTTCTATTTCTTGATGTTAGCAATGTAGAGTGGTCAAATAGCATCATTTTCTTCTCGAGACTTTTTCCTTTTTTCATCATGTAGGAATTCAAATTAATTTTTTTTCTTAATAGGAATTCTAGGAATAACTGGCATAGGACTTAATGAAATCATTTTACAAAGACTATCTCATAGATTGATTGGTACTGGGCTTTTTTCTTAGCAGGAACAAATTGTGATAGAATACCTTTTTTTTTATCTCGAAGAGATGGGGGATACCTATTCCAATGTCAAAAATCTTGAGTAGTTTCTCGATGGTTTCTCTTGCATTGCCAGGAATGAGTGGTTTTGTTGCAGAATTCTTACTCTTTTTTGGAATAATGACCAGCCAAAAATATCTTTTCATAACAAAAATGTTAATTACTTTTGTGATGTTAATTGGAATGATATTAACTTCTATTTTTTATTATCTATGTTACGATATTACGTCAGATTTTCTATGGATACAAGCTATTTAATATTACAAAATCAAATTTTTTTGATTCTGGACCACGAGAACTATTTGTCTTGATCTATATCTTTCTACCTGTAATAGGAATTGGTATTTATCCTGATTTGTTCTCCCGTTATCGGTTGACAAGGTACAAGTTCTATTTTTATAGATACTAATTCTTTTTTTAGATTCAATAAATTTAATTAATTGGAAAAAAGTCTTAGAATTCTTTGACTTTCATATTTTCACGATTCTTCGTTGTGCAATGAAAAAAAGGTAAGTGTTAATTAGAATTGTAATTAGATATATCTAAAGTTTTTGAGAACCATTTGAAAAATTCCTCTATTAAAAAGGTTCTCAAAAACTCGCACAAAATTTCATTGTGTATCTGACGATTATTTTATGTATTCTTTATGCAGTTTATTTTATTCAATTAGATATTCATTGGAATGAGCCATAACTATGGAACCCGATTCCTAATAGATTGATCCCAAAATAGCATATCCAAATTAGGAGAAATCCTATAGAAGCTACAAATGCCGAATTCGTAACTTGATCTTGCAATTTTGAATTTTTTCTAGTATGTAAATAAATTGCAAATATGGTCCAAGTAATAAATGCCCAAGTTTCCTTAGGATCCCAATTCCAATATGAACCCCATGCTTCATTAGCCCATACTGCTCCAGAAAGAATGCCTATGGTTAAAAAGGTAAACCCTAAACTAATGACACGATAACTCCAAGAATCCAAATGCTGAATTAATTGATATTTGTAAAAATTTTTAAATGATAGGAAAGAAGTCTTTTTTAAAATAATTCTTTTTTCGTTCAAATATTCCATATCACCAAAGAAAAACGATTTCCTTAAACTTAAAAAATTCTTGTTTTTCAAAAGAAAATCAATTTTTTTTTGAAATGTAATCACTATAAGAGCAACTGATAATAATGATCCGCATAAAAGAGCTGCATAGCTCAATAACATCATACTGACATGCATCATTAACCACTGAGATTGTAGAGCAGGTACTAATATTGCGGGTTGATGCATTTCAGTTGAAAGACCTGATGTGGCGAAACCTTGGGTAAAAATGGCACTTGGTGCAGTTATTGCGTTTAAATCATTTTTAGAATTCCTAATATACGGAATTATATGAATAATGGATAAACTCCATGAAAGGAAAATTAAAGATTCGTATAAATTACTTAAAGGAAAATGTCCCGAAGAAATCCAACGAGTAACTAAAAACACTGTTATAGAGGAAAAAGTAGCTATCATTCCTTTTTCTGACGAATTACGTAATTCTTCGATTTCGTAGACTAATAAGTTCATCAAATGAATTAGAATCACAATTGAGATGATCGAAAAGGAAATATGAGTTAATATATGCTCTAAGGTCGCAAATATCATAAAGAAAAGTCCTTTTTAAAAAATTGAA